TAGACACGCGAGACTCAAAATCTCGTGCTAAAGAGCGTGGAGGTTCGAGTCCTCTTCAAGGCATAATATTGAGAATGCTCATTTCATGAGCAATTTCATAACAGATTTCGGATCTAATCAATATTGACGAGTATCTTATCTGTTGATACGAAGTATTCCGGCGATCCTCACGATCCGAGTCCGAGCTGTTGGAATCGGCAGCGGATCACGAAATCTTGGTGATCTTCTCTATAGGAGTCCATTTGGAAATCGTCCACCCTGCGCGCACCCCCCGAGTATAGGATTCAACAGGAATCGCACAAGGTAGATTGATAGAAACCTCTGGTAAAATACCCACCAGTACCCGTAACCCAGCAAAGAAAGTACATTACATTAGGGATTGGCGACTTACCCATTCAGTGACTTTGGCACTGGACGTTCTTAAAATGGGGTCGGGTGAATTAGAGAATAGACAGACGTCTGTTGGCATTCCAGCCTATCCGAAAGAGGATCGTACCTCTTGGTCGTGAATATCTGAATAGGACGAACCCGCCTACGTGGATATCTTTGCTTCGGAACAAAGTAGGCTCGGTCAACTGGAATGTGTATTATCCATATGGGAGATCTTCCAATTGAGGAGATCCATCGACCTGAGACGAAGAGAAAGGTCTATCTATCTTCTTTAGTTATTCAATGAAACCAATGATTCGTTATTGGAGCCGATAGCAACAACCATTTCAGCGGACATGCGTATTTTCCGATGGATTGACATGGTTTCATTAGTAGAAATTGTTTGATGTAGCGAGTAATAGGCTCTTTCGCCGTTCAAGAATTCTTGTTTAGGCAGTTCATATCATCCACACATAGTGATCTAAGATTTCAATTCTTCCATGTTTCAGCAGTAGCATATTGTTCCATGGAGCTAAGGCCAAAAAGATGGAAGAAACAAGTGTTTCCACGACTCTACCATCCGGCCAATTCTGTTCCACTTAATCCCCTTTTCTTTTCATGGGCACATATCTTTACGGCTAAGGAATGGGGAATCTTTCTCCTGTTACATGAATCAAATGTTTCATTTCATCCGGGAAAAGCCATCTCTTTCTCAACAATGTTTTTGTCATTTGATCCAATAGCGTTCCGTTAGATAGGAACAGATTTGATAAATACTGATAACTCTCGGATAGAGTATTAGAACGGAAAGATCCATTAGATAATGAACTATTGGTTCTAAACCATCTCTGGCGATGAATCAACAATTCAAAGTGCTTTTCTTGTGTATTCTTGATGAACCAGCGTTTATATATAGATGTAGGAGGATTTGTTTGGGAAGCAATGAGCCCCTTTGACATCTCTTCATCTGCAAAGAATTCTCGACGTGAAAACACAGAGACAGAGGGCTGATCTTTGAATAGGGAAAAGGATGGATCCGCAGGGTCCCAAATGAATTGGCTTGTTCGAAAAAAGCCTTGTTCTTTGGAAGATCTATCTCGTGTCTGGTACTGCATGGTTCCACTCTGCAAGAACTCCGAATCATTCTCTTGAAGCTCATCCTCTTTATGATAAATGATCCCTTTGCCCCGAAATGACCCAGTCCAATAGGGAAATCCCAATTCAGTGGGCCTTTCGATACAATCAAATCGCCATATTCTAGGAGCCCAAACTATGTGATTGAATAAATCCTCCTCTATCTGTTGCGGATCGAGGGCCCCTTCCCCTTCTTCAAACCCCGATTCGTATTTTTCATATAGAAATCTCTGATCAACGATAGAACAAGATCCATTTTGCATCATATCTAACTGATTCCTTGGTTCGGACCGAAGAAGTAATGTCACTCGATTATTATCAAACTGACTGCAAGATTTTTCTGTCCGTGAGGATCCCGCCAGAGCCAGAGCGCCTTCTACTTCTAATAGTAATAATAGTAAGAGGCCATGAACTAGATCAGAATCGTTCTCGACGAATCCATAAGAAGTGATCCGATTTTTTTCATCGTGTCTGGATGAAGACCAAAGATCTTGAGCGACCGATCCGGCAGAACAACTCAAAAGATAAAGGAGTATCGTTAATTTCTTCATGCTCGTTCCAAGTTCGAAGTACCATTTGTACAAATAAGAATCCCCTCCCTTACATGATTTCTTCTTCATATAGATAGATATAGGATCTATGGGGCAATTACTTAGAAGTACATTTTGTGTAACAGCCCTTCCTATCTGATAGAAAAGGATCCCATGATCCTGAACCGATCTTATCTGGGATCGAAAATCCCAAGTTTTTCTATGAAGAGCTGATCTAATTGTATTAGTTTCTATAATGGATTTCTTCTGTGTAATACTAATTGATAGGGCCTCATTGATAAGTGCTACAAGATCTCGCGCATTGGAACCCATGGTTATAGACCCAAATCCGTTAGTATGGAACATCTTCTTTTCCAAGTGAAATCCTCTAGTATATGAAAGAATGAAAAAGTGCTTTCGTTGTTGTGGAAGAAGAAGCCTTCGTATCTTAATGCATGTATTTAATTTATTTGGAGCTATTAGAGCGGGATCCACTTTTTGGGGAATATGAGTCGAAGCAATAACAAGAATCTTTCCAGTGGAAGATCTTTCACAATCCCTGGAGAGATAGTTCTCTAATAGATCGAGGGATAAGTAATTCGACTCATTCACATGCAGATCATGAATGTTTGGAATCCATATTATGCAAGGAGACATTGCTTTTGCTAATTCGAATTGAAGGGTGATATCAAATCGGTCTATTTTCGTCGTCATATACATAGTTAGCACATTCGTCATAGTTAGCAGCTCCGTATCAATATCAAGGTCATCATCATCATTACTATCATCAATATCGTCACTATCATCAATATCGATATCATCAATAGGATGATAACCTTTAGGCTTGTCATCCAGGAACTTGTTCGGAAATACCGTAATGAAAGGAACATAGGAGTTTGTCGCTAGGTATTTGACCAAACAGGATCGTCCAGTTCCTATAGAACCTATCACTAAAATACCTCTAGAAGGGGATAGGGCTAAGCGGAGCGAAAAGGGTTTTCCATGAGGAGATGGGGAATGAAAAATATTAGCCCCACACAAGGTTTGTGAATAAGTGATTGTATGATAATGAGCAAGGAATATCCGTCTTTCTGCTAAACAGGATCTATTGAACTCATAATTCATTAGATCCTTTTGATGAATGTCAACTAAGTATCGTAAGGAAATTGATCCCGGTTGTTCAATCATTTGATAACCAGAGTCATTCTTTGATAAATGATCACTATGAGTCAGACTCAATAGAATTTGATCAATCCTTTTTTCTGTCGTTAAGGTGGAGAACTGAACCAAGAATTCTCTTTCTTCATCATCAATCGAATCACTGTTCGCGACCCAGAATTCTATTTTCTCATCAATCCAATCACCGTTCACGTTTTTTCTTTTTCTTATCAATGATTTTCTTATCAATGAATAGATCTCTTTACTTGTACGACTTAGATGTCTCGTATTTCTCGAAAAAATGATTCGATTGATGGGATTTGGTATGATACTTACAAGATCGATGAGATTGATCTTCCAATATTTCTTCTTAGAACGTATTGATTTGACCCCATAAGCGGGACCACCACCCAATAGCATGTTGCCACCAGAAGCAGAACCCCGTATTTCTTCCAGAGAATCTCCTAATTGTTCCAGAACAACTAGAAAGAGATTCTTTAACCAGAAAGGATTCAGTTCAGATGTAGGATACCTATCCAGAAGTTTTCGAAATTCCATCATATATGATGGAATCATCAAATATTTGATCTTTTCTAACTCTGTCTGTAACTCACTAGAGGCTCGGGAAACAAAGAGAAGATGTATACGAACGAGATATCCAGCAACAAGAAGAAGGAAAAAGATGGAATAGAGGAACTCCCGAGCATTTGTTGATCTCAGATGTGCCCATATCAATGGAACGGGTGACTCATTATTTCGATGAATCATTTCTTCGGACAGAAGAAGATTCTGTAAACATTGACTCGAAATCTCACTTATCAGAGTCCATTGTGGAAGAATCTTCTGAAGAATTGGCCGTGATATATCTGATCCATGCATCATATCATGAAAAATGGATACAAATTTTTGACTACTACTCAGTATCGGCAATGGGTCTGAAAGAGTATCTAAAAGGGTGAAATTGAGATATTTGCACCCTGTCGAAGTAAGGAACCATGGCATATATGTTTGGAACAGATTCCATTTTGAGAGATTTGAAAAAGCACTATCTCGTTGAAAGGTTCTATACATCTGCCCTTTCTCAACGCATTTCTTTAGACAAAGACTCCGTTTTTTCCTCTTTCCGGATGGTAAATACTTCTCAGAACATGGAGTGTGAATCAAACCCATGTTTGAATTGAAACTGAGATACTGATGCAAGTTATTCCCTTCTGAATCAGATAGATTCATATCTGAAAGAGGCTGACAATAAGTTTTTTCCAAATTGACTCTTTGTTCCTCTGTTAGAGGTGTTGCAGAAATGTCTGCGATCGAGTAAATAGCTCCACGAACGAATGGATCGGATCGAATTGGAAAATGGAAAGATTTGTACAATTTGTACAAGTTATACGTTTCATCACCACTTTGTGGGAAATCGTTAGGTATGAAAATGTCAGATACCTGTGACTCGATTGGTGAAAGAGTCTCTCTCTCCAAAAAAAGAGATCCTTTTTTACCGACGCACAAAGAAAAGATTTTGTTGCGAATGGACAAGATATTGAGGAATTGTCCATATGTAAGATCATAATTATTGATACGGGTCTTTTCCACATCAAAGGGGAATCTTTTGTTACAATAGAACCAGAAGTGATGTGGATCATTCAAGAATCGAAGTCGATTTGCTTTATAAAAAGAAGATATCAATGAACTTCTATGAAATGGTTTCACGGGATTCAGCCAATTGTCTCGATCGTGGGATATCATTGATAAATAGGAATCCGTGTTATCAAAGGATTTCCTGCGATTCTTTCTAGTATGGAATGAGTCAATCACCCGCTTTGGTATCTTTTTGAATAAAAATGGTAATATTGTTCCTCCATTGATCAAGAATTTTGGTCTTTGGGAAGTATCATGATCATCCAATAAGAAGGGTTTCAATTTCTTCAAATGAACGATTTGAACACCTATGGATTCTAACAACTGATTGCAGAGTTGATCATTCGGACCTTTCAATTCATAGATGTGGATCTCGGACCTATGAATGGGGATATTCCCGATACTCACAAAGAAAAAGGGAAGTGACTTGGACAAAAAGAAACGAAGTGACTTGGACAAAAAGAGAAGTGACTTGGACAAAAAGAAACGAAGTGACTTAGACAAATCTTCTTTGTCGATAGCCTCGGACCAATCAATCGAATATTGATGAATACGTAATCGATCGAACACTACTTGCACTACTTGAAAAGTATTCTTCTGTTCAGAAACGAAATGTTCCAAATGTTCCTGGAAATTCTTGGTCCCATCGGACCATTTGTATCTATATGCATCAGGATCCTGATTCATGGATCTCTCAGTTCGAGAAATAAGAGGATCAAACCATTTCTTCTGACTCTTTTTCAAATTTGATAAATGTTGGTTGATCGTATATTTCATTATAGTTATATGATTCAGAGTATCATTTCCTATTTGATCCCTTTGAATTCCATATTCGAAGTTGCGATCGGATCTATTCATTAAAAAGAATCGATTCGATACATTTCTTATGTACCCATAATATTGGAGATTTCGGATCAATCTATATTGATTGACTGCCTCCATTATGTTGTTGCTAGCAAATACCGCTGTTTTTAGTTTGGGATCTTCCAACTCATTCCCGCAGTAGATCCGGACCGATTTTTTTCTGATCCTTCGAGAAAAAGATTCTTGAATGAGGTATTCATCTCTGGAGTTGAATACCTCATTCAAGAATCTTTTTTGATCCAACCCGTAGGAATCAATAGAAAAGGCAAATCCCCTATGAAACACCAGATCCGGCTCGGTTATTGATAGAGTGAATAGATCCGCCATTTCTGGGAATCTCTCTTCTGATTCAAAAAAATCGTGGCGTAACGCGTATCCCCCTTTGTTCCGGTCATGGAATAGATGAAAGAAATCAAAAAATGGATTTTTGTTCAAGAATGAAATCTTATTGGAACTGTCCATATCCGGTTCATCCTTCGGAACCAGATCCGGGATGTGATATGGTTCCGAAGGATGAATTGAGACGGTATCTTGTAAATACGTAATTATCTTGAATATATCAACCATTTCTTTCTTTTCCGCTCGCCTGGAAGGGACAAAAGAAACATCTTGTTTTTTCTTCAACAATTTAGGATCTCTAGTGGACCTCTCAGTAGGATTCGAACCCAGATGAAGTTCTGACCATCTGTCAGAGAAAAAAGAACGAATTGATCTTGTAGGATTCCCAAGAAATTCTTCGATTTCTTCCAGAAGCAGATGATTATTCATCCGCTTCTCAGGTTCTTTCGGGAATCGATCTGATTCTATCTCTGTTCGTTCCGTTTGAAGAAAGGAAGGATCCCAAAGAATCGATCTCTCTTTTAGTTGCTGAATCTCTGTTTGATCGATCAATGTGTGATATTCTGAATTCTCATTTCTAACGGAATCGAAATGATCTCTGGATTGATCAGAAGAAGATCCTTTCCATTGGCTAGAATCCGTTACTTGAACGAAAATAGATCTTGTGGAATCATATTGAATATTTGACAATACATTCCGTACCTTGCTAAAAAACCGATCCTTGTTTACCAACCACACATTGTCTAACCAAATCCAATTCTCTCTCGAGACGTTCCTCAAAAAATCCGATTCGTGCTGATTCTTCCCCCAACTAACGAAGAGATCTTGGCGGAATTGCCACATATGAAATTGAGCACAATTTTGCAAAGAAAGACCCCACTTGTTTCTCGAGAAGAGATGAGAAACATGCTCAATATCATTGGATTGCATAGTTGCCCCAGCTCCTTGTTGTTTGAAGAAACTCTCCCCCTGAATTGGTCTTTTTTCACGAAAAGCAGACATGAGATAACAAATCAAGTCTTTCCCTAAGATTTCGAATAGCTGTCCCGAATTCAAGTTGATTATGTTTCGTTTCTTCCTCGGAGAAAGATGATCAAAAAATTCCCAATCATGGTCCTTGCGGATCGGATCATCCGTATAGGATAAAAAAAGAAACTCCAGATATTTGCTATCTTTCTCTTTGAATGAGATCTCAATTCCAGCTACGGTTTCATTAGATATCTGACAACTAGAATCCCTCTTTTTTCCGATCCGGTTCCTCCACCACCGCGAACCCCGGTTAGATTCAGGCATGATACGCTTTTTCTTTATTGGGATAACCCAAGTACTCTCTTGCGGATCCATGAAACAACTCTCAGAAATCCTTTTCCCTTTTGGAAGATACAGGAGCGAAACAATCAACCTATTTCTATTGGAAGACCAAAAAGATTCTTCCAATGTCTCCTTTCTGGGTCCAATGGAATTCATAGGTATAGGAAGAAGCCCCATCAAATAGATATTTTTTCTTTCGACCATCTTTCGATTGTTAATACGAGATAGAAGGACCACTACTACAAGCAGTACTAAACCTTTGATCGTGAAATATTGATTGCTTGTTGCACCCTGTGAATCACGTGAAAGTAGGATACTCCAAATTCGGGGGTCAAAGAGTTTCATAAAACGTTCTTGGTGGAAAAAAATGTGAGTGAAAGATCCCACTGAATCGAATTTGATCCATGAATCTAAGAAATAGCGAGAATTCTTGATCTCTCTCAATATCTCTCTCAATTCGAATATCCAGGATTTGAATTGATGTCGTTTCATTGATTCCTCCTAAAGATTTCATTTCAATTGGAATTTGGTTATTCACGATGTACGATGATCCTTGTTAAGCATCCATGGCTGAATGGTTAAAGCGCCCAACTCATAATTGGCAAATTCGTAGGTTCAATTCCTGCTGGATGCACATGCACGCCAATGGGAACATTCAATAAGTCTATTGGAATTGACTCTGTATCAATGGAATCTCATCATCCATACATAGCGAATTGGTATGGTATATTCATACCATAACATATGAACAGTAAGAACTAGAATTCTTATCGATACTGGAACTCATAGGGAATAAAATGGATTTATGGATGGAATCAAATATGCAGTATTTACAGAAAAGAGTATTCGGTTATTGGTGAACAATCAATATACTTCTAATGTCGAATCAGGATCAACTAGGACAGAAATAAAGCATTGGGTCGAACTCTTCTTTGGTGTCAAGGTAATAGCTATGAATAGTCATCGACTCCCGGGAAAGGGTAGAAGGATGGGACCTATTATGGGACATACAATGCATTACAGACGTATGATCATTACGCTTCAACCGGGTTATTCTATTCCACCTCTTATAGAGAAAAGAACTTAAAGCAAAAGACTTAATAACACGGCAATACATTTATACAAAACTTCTACCTCGAGCACACGCAATGGAGCCGTAGACAGTCAAGTGAAATCCAATCCACGAAATAATTTGATCTATGGACAGCATCGTTGTGGTAAAGGTCGTAATGCCAGAGGGATCATTACCGCAGGGCATAGAGGGGGAGGTCATAAGCGTCTATACCGTAAAATCGACTTTCGACGGAATGAAAAAGAGATATCTGGTAGAATCGTAACCATAGAATATGACCCTAATCGAAATGCATACATTTGTCTCATACACTATGGGGATGGTGAGAAGAGATATATTTTACATCCCAGAGGGGCTATAATTGGAGATACCATTGTTTCTGGTACAGAAGTTCCTATATCAATGGGAAATGCCCTACCTTTGAGTGCGGTTTGAACTATTGATTTACGTAATTGGAAGTAACCAATTAGGTTTACGACGAAACCTAGAAATCGATCACTGATCCAATTGGAGTACCTCTACGGGATAGACCTCAACAGAAAACTGTTGAGTAACGGCAGCAAGTGATTGAGTTCAGTAGTTCCTCATAGAAAATTATTGACTCTAGAGATATGGTAATATGGAGAAGACAAAATTGTTTGAAGCGCGCACAGAACCGGAAGCGCCCCTTGTTTCAAAGAGAGGAGGACGGGTTATTCACATTTCATTTGATGGTCAGAGGCGAATTGAAAGTTAAGCAGTGGTAATTAGAAAGACCCTCCGGGGAAAAATAGAGATGTCTCCTACGTTACCCGTAATATGTGGAAGTATCGACGTAATTTCATAGAGTCATCCGGTCTGAATGCTACATGAAGAACATAAGCCAGATGACGGAACGGGGAGACCTAGGATGTAGAAGATCATAACATGAGTGATTCGGCAGATTTGGATTCCTATATATTCACTCACGTGGTACTTCATCATACGATTCATATAAGATCCATCTGTCTAGATATCATCATATACATCTAGAAAGCCGTATGCTTTGGAAGAAGCTTGTACAGTTTGGGAAGGGGTTTTGATTGATAAAAAAGAAGAATCTACTTCAACCGATATGCCCTTAGGCACGGCCATACATAACATAGAAATCACACTTGGAAAAGGTGGACAATTAGCTAGAGCAGCAGGCGCTGTAGCGAAACTGATTGCAAAAGAGGGTAAATCGGCCACATTAAGATTACCATCTGGGGAGGTCCGTTTGATATCCAAAAACTGCTTAGCAACAGTCGGACAAGTGGGTAATGTTGGGGTGAACCAAAAAAGTTTGGGTAGAGCCGGATCTAAGTGTTGGCTAGGTAAGCGTCCTGTAGTAAGAGGAGTAGTTATGAACCCTGTAGACCATCCCCATGGGGGCGGTGAAGGGAGAGCCCCAATTGGTAGAAAAAAACCCACAACCCCTTGGGGTTATCCTGCGCTTGGAAGAAGAAGCAGGAAAAGGAACAAATATAGTGATAGTTTTATTCTTCGTCGCCGTAAATAGGAACATTGAAAATCGAATCTTTGGAATTGGAAATTTGGAAATAATGTGATGGGCGAACGACGGGAATTGAACCCGCGCATGGTGGATTCACAATCCACTGCCTTGATCCACTTGGCTACATCCGCCCCTTCCCATATCTAGCTAAAGGATTTTCTCTTTTTTCCATTCATCATTAGACTTCAGATTAAGATCGAGATATTGGACATAGAATGCCAATTTAAAAAATGTAAAAAAAGGAGTAATCAGCCGTGACACGTTCACTAAAAAAAAATCCTTTTGTAGCTAATCATTTATTGGGAAGAATTGAAAAACTCAACAGGAGGGAGGAGAAAGAAATCATAGTGACTTGGTCTCGGGCATCTACCATTATACCCACAATGATTGGCCATACAATCGCTATTCATAATGGAAAGGAACATTTACCTATTTATATCACAGATCGTATGGTCGGTCACAAATTGGGAGAATTCGCACCTACTCTAACTTTCGTGAGACACGCGAGAAACGATAATAAATCTCGTCGTTAGTCGTTCTACTAAGTATTCAGATGAAAAGAAAATCTTATCTTAATAGTATTTAGACTTAAGAGTCTTTATCTTTTATCTTATAGTAAGAGTATACTTCACCTAGGCACTTATCATTCATTGGCGGGGGAAAACTTTTATGATAAAGAACGAAAATAGAGAAGCAAAA